TAGTCATTTCAAAATGAATTCTCCCTAGATACATATCTAATTAATTAGATTAATTAAAATGGGTTCGACTGGAAAATCTAAATTACGTTGAAGGTTTAAAATCCATTTCAATTTCACTTTTAAATAAATTTTTTTGAAATGCTTTTTCTATTTTTTTTCTAGAATGTCTAATATCTTTTTTACATCTTCTATGTGAAAATGTTCAATTTTGATAAGGTCTTCTTGACTGTTATTCAAAAGGTCCAATAATGTATGTATATTGGACTTTTTGAGACAATTATAAATTCTGGGAGGCAATTCTAATTGGTCAATAAAAATATATTGAAATGCTAGTTCTTTTTTTTTTTTTCTTAGGTTAACTAATCTATTATGAAAAGGAAAAAGGGGTAAAGTAACTTGATGTTGATTGTTCTCTAAATAGAACGTTTCTTCTTCTACATGTAGAAAAGGAATAAATAAATTAATCAAATTCCGGGAGGCTTCATGAAGTGCTTCTTTAGGAGTTAAACTTCCATTTGTCCATATTTCTAGAAAAAGAATCTCTTGTTTTTCATTCCCATTCCCATAAGAATGAATACTATGATTCGCGTTTTGAACAGGCATGAATACAGCATCTATAGGATAACTTCTGTCTTCAAAGTTATTTGACATTTTTAGACTATATCCGCGGTTCCTCTCGATTTTTAATCCAATACACAAATCTATTGGTTCCGTTAAGGTAGCTATATGCTGTGTATTATCAATGATTTCCACAGAGGGCGGTAAAATTATGTCTTGAGCAGTTATATATCCGGGACCTTGGACACAAATCAGCGCGTTGCGAGTTCCATATAGATTACTTCTTAATACAATCTCGTTCAAATTCATTAAAATTTCATGTACTGATTCTTGAATACCTACTATGTTAGAATAGTCATGTGGTATGTTCTCAGATTTTGCACGTGTAATACATGTTCCTTCTATTTCGCCAAGTAAAGCTCTTCGCATCGCAATGCCTATTGTGTCGGCTTGACCTTTCATAAGTGGAGACAGAATAAAGCGTCCATAATAAAGACGCTTACTGTCTCTTCGTGATTCAACACACTTCCACTGTAGTGTCCGAGTAGATACTTTGACTTTCTCTCGAACCATAGTAATTTTATTTGATCAGATCATTGAATCGTTTATTTCTCTTGAAACCCTTTCAGCCTTAGTTCTATACACGTCTTTTTTTAGGGGGTCTACAACCATTATGTGGCATAGGGGTTACATCTCGTACAAAACTTAAAAGTATACCGCTTCTACGAATAGCTCGTAATGCTGCATCTCTTCCGAGTCCAGGGCCTTTTATCCTTACTTCAGCTCGTTGCATACCTTGATCCACTACTGCTCGAATAGCATTTCCTGCTGCGGTTTGGGCAGCAAAAGGTGTTCCTCTTCTTGTACCCCTGAATCCACAAGTACCTGCGGAGGACCAAGAAATCACCCGACCCCGTACATCTGTAACGGTCACAATGGTATTGTTGAAACTTGCTTGAACATGAATAACTCCCTTTGGTATTCTACGTACATTTTTACGTGAACCACTACGTGTATTTTTACGTGAACCAATTCTTAATATAGGTTTTGCCATATTTTTTCATTTCACAAGAAATATATGGATATATCCATTTCATGTCAAAACAGACCTTTTTTTTTTGCCAGCTCCCTGGAAGTACTCTTTACGTTATTTCTTTTAGTAAGATTATCCTTGTCTTTGTTTATGCCTCGGGTTGGAACAAATTACTATAATTCGCCCCCTCCTACGGATTAGTCGACACTTTTCACAAATTTTACGAACGGAAGCCCTTATTTTCATAGTTGTTATTCCTTAATTCTGTGAATATATTTATTGTTGGACGAAAAAAAGGTTTCTTGATATTTTTCAATCTTTAATTGTATCTTCGTGAAAGGAATGTTGAAATTGAAAAAACACTTACTCATTTGAATCCTTGGTATGGAGTCTAGAAAATGACTGTCCCCTGATTAACTTATACCTAAGAACTTACTAAAATTTTTAAGATTTTCTCCTATACGTATACCTATACAAAAACATGTCGAATCCTTTCCGAAGCATGACTTAAAATCAAACAAATCTTTAGTATCTAACCACTCGGAAGTGAGTCAGAAAGAAAACTTTCATTAATTCCGTTTTTTCTTTCATTTCATTCGAGGTAAAACATCCGGAACTTTTTAGCAGGGGTGGTATTACACAACCCCCCTTTTTTCACAAATCGTAAGTTCCGGATATCCAAGTTTTATATTAGAAGAATTACCATATATAACACAAAATTTCTCCGCCGATTCTTTTTCGTCGAGCTTCTCGGTCTGTCATTATACCTTGAGAAGTCGAAAGGATTACAATTCCTATTCCGCCTAAAATTCGTGGAATTCGTTGAGAGTTAGAATAGATTCGTAGACCCGGCCGACTTATTCTCTTTAAATTTAAAATCGTTTTATAGGATTCTTTCTTATTTCGTTTATGTCTTAGGGTTAAAATCAAAAAATATTGGTTGTTTTCGCGATGTTTCCTTACGTTTTCGATAAAACCCTCTCGTAAAAGTATTTTAACAATGCTTTCGGTGATGTTAGTCGATCTTATCCGAACCGTTCCTTTTCTATTCATGTCAGCATTTCGTATAGAGGTTATTATATCAGCAATAGTGTCTTTCCCCATGATAAGTTAAAATTCCTTATTGTTCTATAATTTTAATATAATCAACATGTTCTTTTTCTTTTATTTATGACGAATTATATATTAATATATCAATGAAATTATTAATATTTTATAATTAAGGGTATATGCGTGATACACAATCTATTAATTAATTTTAATTTAATCCTATTAGGTCTTATAATACCTCAGGAGCTAATGAAACTATTTTAGTAAAGTTTAATTGTCTCAATTCCCGTGGGATCGCCCCAAAAACTCGAGTTCCTTTTGGATTTCCTTCTTGATCAATGACAACTGCGGCATTGTCATCATATCGTATTATCGTCCCATTGTTACGTTTGAGTTCTTTACAAGTACGTACAATTACAGCTCTGATCACTTCTGATCTTTCTAGAGGAGTGTTTGGTATTGCTTCCTTGATTACAGCAACAATAACGTCACCAATATGAGCATATCGGCGATTACTAGCTCCTATTATTCGAATACACATCAATTCTCGAGCCCCGCTGTTGTCTGCTACATTCAAATAGGTTTGTGGTTGAATCATATCATTTTTTTGTATCTCTTCTTTTAATGCAAAGGACGAAGTAAAAAAATATTGTTTGTCAAAAAAAGAAAACCGATAATCTTTTTATCCTTAAATGTTAGTTAGCTTTTTCATTCTATATTCCTATTCAGAAATAATGAATTGGGTTTTTATAGGCATTTTTGATGCCGCTATTGAAATAGCTTTTCTGGCTATATTTTCGGGTACACCACCCATTTCATAAAGGATTTTACCTGGTTTAACCACAGCTACCCAATACTCAGGGGATCCTTTCCCAGAACCCATACGGGTTTCCGCGGGTCTTACTGTAACTGGTTTGTCTGGAAATATACGTACCCAAATTTTTCCACCACGTCGTACATTTCGTGACATTGCTCGTCGCCCCGCTTCTATTTGTCTAGATGTGATCCAAGCGGGTTCAAGTGTTTGAAGAGCATATCTGCCAAAACAAATACGATTCCCACGAGAAGATATTCCTTTTAGTCTTCCTCGATGTTGTTTACGAAATCTGGTTCTTTTTGGGTTATAGTTGATGGGTTTTTTCTAAATTAGAAATTCCATCTCTACTACAGAACTGAACGTGAGAGTTTCTTCTCATCCAGCTCCTCGCGAATAAAAGCTTGTATTAAGATATAGATGTAGTTAATGAGTAATTCTATTAATCATGGTTTTTTTTTTAATTTCATCCGATTTCTTCTAAATTTGTGTATGTCTTTTTCTAAATGTAATCCAAGATGAATTCTATTTATTTAAAAATAACGTAATATCATCACATTATCTCGAATGTCGTTTTTGTTATAGTTAGAATAGTCTAACAAATCCTTATTTTCTTTTATCTTTTTAATTTTTTTTTTCGTATTTTATTACTTTTTTTTTATTTGAAAAAAAAAAAACATTTTCGCCGGCGAATATTTACTCTTTCAATATCTATTTAAGTTTGATGTTTATCCCACGAGGTCTCAGAATAAAAATCAGAATAGATAATAAAGTTTCTGGTTTATTCCGCCATCCTGTCCAATGAATTACTAAGATTTTTTTTGAATAGAATCCTCTATATTCATGGGTTCCGTCGTTCCCATCGCTTCTTGATTAATCATTAGGCCCGAATTCTACAATGGAGCTCTTATATGAAATTTAAAATTTCATTTTTTAATTTGTTTTTGAGTCAATTTTCTCAGTTTTTATTGGCTCAAGGCTCTTAATTTTTTGTTTTTGGAACAGATTTATCTAATTATTATGAATGAATCTGTATTGATGCTTTATTACATTGCTTTTCTTACAGTGACCTCATAGACTTTCCAAATTGGAATCATATATCATTAATATTCAATTTTTCTCTCTTTCTTTCATCCTTCCATTTATCCGCATACTTTTCGATTACCTTTCATAACTTATAATCATATTTTTTTATTCTTTTTTTTGTAAAAAAATTTCAGTTGCTACAATGATATGATGCGTCTATCATATCTTGACTGATTTTTTTGGATCCAGATAATGCGAAGCAATGAGTTGCTTAGGTTATTTAGTATAGTTATTAGTTGCTCTTATAGGTAAGTTCTTTTTTATTTTTTTTTGTTTATCTTAATCTAATCGAATCCTAAACCAACGAGTCACACACTAAGCATAGCAATTATATCAAAGGAGTTTTGATGGAAATTTTTATTCAACCTTATAGAATTGCTGAGTTTATTCTTAAACATAAAAAATAAGACTGTAATTTTTTTTATTACTGTTTTATTACTGTATAGTGTTATACTACAT